GTAAGCAGTTTTTATTGTATCGGACCAAAACCTCGCGAATTGATCTTTACGGCGCTTCCTCTATCAATTAGATCCTTTATCCATAGAATAAAAGTAAAGTATCTAGGCATACCTATTTCTTCATATTCATATTTCTACTTTTATGAAGTTTATTTCTTTGCTACAGCTGATAAAAATCGTTGTTTTGAACGATACATATGTAGAAAGCCTACTCTTTGTTTCTAGTATTTATTAACGTTAACGGATTTTTTCTTTCTTTCCTTTTTTTATTTCTATAGTGGAGATAGTCGCACGTAATGACAGATCACGGCCATATTATTAAAAGCTTGTGGTAAGAATGGGTTTCGCTCTAGGGCCCGAAAATAATATTCCAAAGCTTTCGTATGTTCCCCGTTACTTGTGTGGATAAGGCCTATGTTATAGAGTATATAACTTCGATCATAAGGATCAATTTCTAGTCGCATAGCTTCATAATAATTCTGTAAAGCTTCCGCATAATTTCCTTCGGATTGAGCCGACATCCGTTACGGTCGTCATTCGATTCAAAGAATCTCCGTTTCAGAACCGTACATGAGATTTTCATCTCATACGGCTCCTCCTTTATGTGCATAATGATAATAATACATGGAATCAAAAAGACTGAAATATTCTCATTATAAACTAAGCGGGGCTGGTGTTTTTACAAGAAATCTCTAGCCAACCTTCTTGTAGAAGATCTTTCCTTAACATCAAGCATGTTGGTATTAGATAAAAAAAAGTTACTCCAACAATTTCTTTGTCTTCAACGCCCTTAAATTTGCAGGAATTAGTCACTTCAACAGTCTTCGATGGTTATACGGGTATCCAAAATACGAACGAGATGGATGTTTGTTGTCCCAACCATTGTTAGTCCCGATCCTGATAAGGAAAAGGGATAATTTATAACAAAGTTTTCGTGTGTTGATTCCTAGGAGTAGTGCTTCTTCCCCTATGCACCCTATTGGTACTAGTGGAGTAGGGTTGACCTAACCCATAGGTGTAACCTTTCGCTCAATACTCTAGAATCGACAATTGAAGCATCTGAGGCTGCATTAATCGGGGATACACGACAGAAGGCGTTGTTTTATTTACAAACTTCACCTTCAACAAGCGTAGATTTATTTCCATAATTTTTTCTTCCTATCCCGAATAATGTTGTCTTTCTCTTAAGACTGAGAGCGGTAAAAATAAAAAAAATAAAAAAATAATCAAATCGCACCATCTCTGTAATAGGTGAATGCCTCTTTTTCTCCCGAAGTTGTCGGAATTATTCGTAATAAGATATTGGCTACAATTGAAAAGGTTTTATCAATAAAATTTCCATTTATCCCAGATCTAGACATAGGTGTATTAATCCATTCTATAATTTATTTTAATTCCCTTTCGTGAGAAAACGATCCCACAAACAAAGGAATTGTGCAGTACGAAATAACATAAAAACGGATTCATTAAAAAGGAAGACCTTTTACTCAAATTGTTTCTTTTTGACAGGAATCAATAAAAAAAATCCGGGGGCGGTTCATGAATTTGGAATAAATTTATGGGTTAAGAAGTTGGAGTAAAGAGTTGTTGTTGAAAAATCTAAAACTGGAAAGAAATTTTATAATTTTTATGAAAATTGAATAATAGTGTAAACTAAATAGAATCATGATTTAAAGGTATCCATTAAACACAGTCTAAAAAAAATATATCGATCATTGGATTCGTTTCAATTGAGTGATTTAATCCGGTATAAATATTAGAAAGGGCGGAAACACCATCTTCGCAAACATGAATAAATATATATCCTTATTTTACAATTTTTCCCAAAAAGGATTTATCTTTATCCCCAGCCTCGGAGGAAGGGTTTTTCTTTGATGAAAAGTTTTCTATTTTTAGAGTTAAAATTGAATGTACATAATACCTATCCAAAATAATATGAATGACTCACTATTCACTCGGTTTTTGGGCCATAATCATTATGTAGGAGAGATGGCCGAGTGGTTCAAGGCGTAGCATTGGAACTGCTATGTAGACTTTTGTTTACCGAGGGTTCGAATCCCTCTCTTTCCGTACTCGTCAACTAATTCACCAATGTTACTGACTGCAATGCATCAAATAAGAATGGATACTCCAACAGTTAGACCCTTCTTTGATATAGATTATCTATTCCTACCCCGAATTTCTGTGGTACGAAAAATACTGGACAAAATCGACAAGGAATGAAAATACCCTACCGATCTATGATACATGAATAAGAGAAAAATCCCCAGATGAAACCCCTTACCTTACTTACCCCGGGTCCCTTTACTTAAGCCAAAATGAAGGGGGCAAAATTGCCCGAACCCTTGTTATTTTAGTTATGGTTAAGTCTGACGAGAGTAATATTCTACAACTAGCAATTCGTTTATTTTCAAACCGACCCATTTACTATCTATTATTTGATTGACTAATCCCTCATATTGGAATGGGTGAAGAGTCAAATGTTTTGGTAATTCCTCACGGGGGGGTGAATCAAGATAATTTTGAATCAGAGCCCTGGATTTTTGCTCATCCCTCACTGTAATAATATCTCGGGGTTTGCAGCGATAACTTGGTATATCTACTATACGACCATTAACTAAAATATGTCTGTGGTTAACTAATTGGCGGGCTTGAGGAATAGTCGAAGCCATACCTAATCGAAAAAGGATGTTATCTAAACGCATTTCAAGTAATTGTAGTAAAACCTGACCTGTTGACCCTTTGGCTTTTCCGGCGATCCGAACGTATTTAAGTAATTGTTGTTCTGTAAGACCATAATGAAAGCGCAATTTTTGTTTTTCTTCTAAACGAATACGATATTGAGATTTTTTGCCGGGGCGCGATTGGTTTCTAAGATCGCTTCCGGCTCTAGGCTTTTTACTAGTTAGCCCCGGTAAAGCCCCCAGACGACGGATTTTTTTGAAACGAGGTCCTCTGTAACGCGACATAAAGACTCCTTATTTTTTATGAAATTTCATAAAACAAAATTAAAACTAAACTAAAATATGATAAATTAAGCGAAATTTACTGAAGTATTACAAAGAATAAATAATTAGAGGAATTGTATCAATATCCGTACCTTATTGTATATAAATAATTGTATTATATAAATAAAAAGAATTTAAAATAATAAAAATTTAGGGTTCTTTTCTTATCTTAATTGATTTGTTCTACAGAGACCGAACTCCTCCAATCCAATTTTTATTCATAATTGGAAGTTCCTACGAAATAATAGAAATAGATCAGTGACCCTTGGGAAAAGGGAAAGAAGTTTTTCACTTTGATTTCACATTATCAATTAAATTATGTAAAAAATCAAACAAATGGAGAAAAGCCGGCTATCGGAATCGAACCGATGACCATCGCATTACAAATGCGATGCTCTAACCTCTGAGCTAAGCGGGCTCGCATAACATAAATTGTACACATATACTAATCTAGTAAACTACTGAGATATTAATTGTTCATTCTTAGCTATTTCATAAGAAATATTATTTATATAAAAATAAATATATAAAATATATATATATAAAATAATATATATAAAATATAAAATATATATATATAAAGAATATTTCCAAAAAATATTGGATATTTGAATATTAAATTTCGATCTATTTCTCAAATATATGTTTATCGATAATTAATATCTTAATTAGCTTAATTAAATAGTAAGATTTTTTTTTTACTATTCTATAGTACTATGTTTTTTTGATATTTTATTATATTTTAATTTTTTTATATATTTTATTTAGAATTATCTTCTAATTATAAATTAACGGAATGATTGTTTATAGCCATTTTATTAGTTATGGCTAGTAATTAAATTTAAAATTAATAATACTCAAATTTTCCTTTTTTTTGTTATGTTATAGAGGGTCTGCCCTAAAAAAAGGATAAGAATAAAATGAAAGATAAAAGTGTAATTCAGATCATAATGAAACACTCCTCTGGTTTCATTCGAAAAGGCGAAAGCTAAGATGAAAAAAAAAAAAAAAGAATCGACCGTTCAAGTATTCAAAATTGCACGTATAGAAATAGGGGCATATCTAAGTATAATAAATATATTATATATAGTATAATATATATGTTATGCGGTATATATCTATATTGAATTTCTGATATAGAAATGTGATATAGAAATGATAGAATCATTTCTGATTGGACCAAATACTGGTCTCCGATAGAGATCAAAGAAAATAGACAAGAAATCAAATAGTAGAAAACACTTTTAAATATAGGAACCGGTATCTAATGAATTCAACGGTTCCAGCATAATATAAATGAAAGAAAAAAGGGTGACGGCATCATAATGTGATCCTAATCACATCACAAAACAAAAAAGGGGATATGGCGAAATTGGTAGACGCTACGGACTTAATTGGATTGAGCCTTGGTATGGAAACCTACCAAGTGAGAACTTTCAAATTCAGAGAAACCCTGGAATTAAAAATGGGCGATCCTGAGCCAAATCCTGTTTTATTAAAACAAACAAGGGTTTCATAAACCGAGAATAAAAAAGGATAGGTGCAGAGACTCAATGGAAGCTGTTCTAACAAATGGAGTTGGCTGCATTGTGTTAGTAAAGGAATCCTTACATCGAAACTTCCGAAAGGATGAAGGATAAACCTATATGCATACGTATAGTACTGCAATACTATCTCCAAATGATTAATGACGGCTCGAATCTGTATTTTTTTATATTTATATGAAAAACGAAAGAATTGTTGTGAATCGATTAAAAATTTAAAAAAGAATCGAATATTCATTGATCAAATCATTCACTCCATCATAGTCTGATAGATCTTTTTAAGAATTGATTAATCGGACGAGAATAAAGATAGAGTCCCATTATACATGTCAATATCGACAACAATGAAATTTATAGTAAGAGGAAAATCCGTCGACTTTAGAAATCGTGAGGGTTCAAGTCCCTCTATCCCCAAAACGAAACGGTTGACTCCCTAATTATTTATCTT